TGAAATAAATATGAAACCTACCATAAAAAATTAATATTTTTTAGGAATTTCCGGCGTAAAGGGACGTATTTTTTCTTTTAAGAAAAGTAATATCTATTTTGTACATTTCAATTTGAATTAGGGACTCCGCGTACAAATACAAGTGGTCAGTCATTAACTCCATATACACATCTAGTCATATATGTATTACCATTATGTATTACAAATTACAAAAAAAATTACAATAACGAATAAAGAAAGAGGAGTTTTTAAAATGCGAGATCTAAAAACATATCTCTCCGTGGCACCGGTAGTAAGTACTCTATGGTTCGGGTCTTTAGCAGGTTTATTGATAGAGATCAATCGTTTTTTTCCGGATGCGTTGATATTCCCCTTTTTTTCATTCTAGTTATTGATTTTCATTCTAGTTATTGATATGGGAAGGGGGGAAGAAGATTAGAGATACAATCAAATATCTGTAACTAATCCCCCCTTGTTTTTTTCTTTGTTTTTTTTTTCTAACTTATTCTAAAAAAAAAACAAAGAAAAAGCGGTTTCACCCTCAGTGAAACTATGAACTCGGGCCCAGGCTCAAATTATATTAATAATATAATAGAGAATAGGTTGGTGTGATGGTTGGGGCAACAATATCATACAAGATACTTAACTGAAAATGAAATACTGTATGGCAATTAAAAATTATAAATATAGTTTGAAATCATTATATTACTTATTATTACTATATTGATATATTGATTGCAACGAAATCTTTCTTTCATAATTTGATGTCGAGTTACCTGTTTCTATTTTTTTGTTTTCGGCGCTTGCTTCGTATCGGAAAATTAAAGAATGTAAGTTAATCAAAAACCAAAGGAGGTTCATGGCCAAGGGTAAAGATGTTCGAGTAACGGTTATTTTGGAATGTACCAGTTGTGTTCGAAATCGTGTTAATAAGGAATCAATGGGCATTTCCAGATATATTACTCAAAAGAATCGACACAATACGCCTAATCGATTGGAATTGAGAAAATTCTGTCCCTGTTGTTACAAACATACGATTCATGGGGAGATAAAGAAATAGATCGAACCGATCCGATCGTTCCTCGTGTGTCAGTCTTCCAAAGAAGATGAAAAATTACATATATAACAATATATATAACATATATTTATTTAAATTAAAATATAAACAAACCAAATCCTATTTCGATCGGATCAAACATGATGTAGATGTAGAATTAAGAATATAGGGTTGGTATTTTCAGGATAAGGAATAAACAAACCATGGATAAATCCAAGCGAATCTTTCTTAAATCCAAGCGATCTTTTCGTAGGCGTTTGCCTCCGATCCAATCGGGGGATCGAATTGATTATAGAAACATGAGTTTAATTAGTCGATTTATTAGCGAACAAGGAAAAATATTATCTAGAAGGGTGAATAGATTGACCTTAAAACAACAACGATTAATTACTATTGCTATAAAACAAGCTCGTATTTTATCTCCGTTACCTTTTCTTAATAATGAGAAACAATTTGAAAAAAGCGAGTCAACCGCTAGAACTGCTGGTCTTAGAACCAGAAAAAAATAGGCTCACTCTTGAATTGAATCAAAATAAAATTCTAATACAAACTCAAATGCGGATTGACGTTTTTTTTTGTTCGAAAAATAGGAAAATCGAGATTTGATTGTCGTGTCGTAAGAAAAAAAAAATTGGAGAAGAAGAATAAATATTTTTTATTGAACGTGTTTCTTCATTTTGATGACTTTATCATATTTTATCATACTAATTTCTACTCTACCTTCCCAGAGTTCATTCTCCAGGGAACTCCATTTAAACTATTCCCACGGATTCCTCCCAACCCCTTTATTTTATAATCTCGTTGGAAATCATATAAAGACAACTCTTATTTAATATAGCTATTTGTGCAAGTATTTTACGATTAAGAAGCAACTGTCTCTTGTACAGATTGTGTATAAATTTGCTATAACTAAAGTATACTTTATTGTCGCGAATTACTGCATTTATTCGAGTGATCCACAAACGACGAAAATCTCTCTTTTGTCTACCTCTATCCCGATGAGCCGAAACCAAAGCTCTTATTTTCTGTTGAGTAATAGTACGAGTAAGTCTTGAATGAGCCCCTCGAAAGGTTGATGCAAATAAACGAATTTTTGTTCTACGTCTTCGAGCTATATACCCTCGTTTAATTCTGGTCATTGAATAAATGAAACTTTGATGAATAACTAATAGATTTCCTTTCTTTCAGTTATTCCCTTCCCGTGTCCTAGTCTATTAATAACAAAACGGATTCTTCCAATGTATAAAATAAAAATTCCAATGGCTTTTGCTACTATAACCTTCCCGACCACGATTTTTTTTTTTTTTTCTAGGTGAAATGCCTATAAAAAAAAAATTGTATTGATACTAGATATCAAAAATACATAGTAAATAAAAAAGTAGTAAATATAAATGGATTTATAGTGGGTTCCATCGTTTCTATGGTTACTTCTTAAACGGTGAGGTCCTCTCTATACACCGGAGCCCCTTTTTCTTTCATTTAATCAATGTTATTGTTAACTTGTACAGTTCACACTCTTTGGCTCTACCTATAATTATCCAGTACTAAGTCTTTCACAATGAGATCTACTTATACAGTAACGGTATTTAATTATGAAGATTAGCTGAGTAGCTGACCCTATTAGTCCGTTCTTGCAAGAGTAAGGCATAATTTTCCCGCCTTTTTAAATAGGATTCCCCTGCTTAATGGATACCATTTGCTATCAATGGAGAATTCTTTCTCATCTTAAATTTTAAATTGAGGTGATTGGATTTGCACCAATGGAAACCATACATTTGATACCACAATAGAAAGATAGATCCTTTTTTTTTTTAGATATTGAATGTAGTTCTTCCAGTCTATCCACAGGTACTGATCGTTGATACTGGATCAATTGTTTTCTTTCTTTTTTTTGTCCTAGCCCATGATCTTAACGAGTCGCACATACACCCTAGTACATGTTCCTCGTCGCTGAGGACATCCCCCAAGAGCGGGGGATTTCGTGACATTTCTGATTGGCTGTCTTGTGTTTCTAATAAGTTGTTTAATAGTTGGCATGTTGAATCATATACATAATGGGCTGGTTTAGATCTATCTTAACCGGATGATTATGAATTATTTTATTTCTATATTATTAGATTAATGAATAGAATATTAAATCTGGTAATGAAGATAAAATATCAAATCACGAATTCGTGTGAAATCCTTGTTATTTTTTCTTTTTTATTCAGTCGCTACAAGATCAACAATTCCATGAGCTTGGGCTTCTGTTGCTGACATAAAAACATCTCTTTCCATGTCTTCGGATACAACCCATAAGGGTTTGCCTGTCCTTTGTACATAAACCCTTGTGATGGTTTCGCGCAGCTTCAGTAGCTCTTCCGCTTCCAAGATAAATTCTCCCGTCTGTGCCTCATAAAAAGAACTAGCAGGTTGATGAATCATTACCCTGATGATATAACATAATAAATAAATGTTTATTCTATCTCGCATGATGAAAGGTGAATAGATAAAGAATAATAAAAAAAAGATATAATTGAACAACCGTACAGGCATCTTTTGCGCATTGCATACGGCTCTATAATGGAATTCACTTTTTTTTTACCTTACTTACATCGAAAATAAATATAGAATCTATCAGACTCGGGTTGGTAAATGATCCAATAACCACCCTTCTTTTTGGAGTAGTTCAAAAATACTATGATGGCTCCGTTGCTTTATATATTTATTTCGTCTGTTATTTAGCAATCCCAAAGTTTCTTTTTTTTTTTTCAAATAAAAAAATCTTGTTTTTTTATTTTCATATTCTTTACATAACATAAAAATTGTTAAGATTAAGAACATAACATAAAAATTGTTAAGATTAAGAGCCCTCGGCGTGAAAACAAAAAAGTTTGTGACGCTGAGCCTCCCGATAGATCGGATAAAATCGGAAATGCCTTTTATCTCATACTACTCTTTCGATACATAATTAAAGGTTTAAAAAAAAAATTTTCTCATATCGAATTCGAAGTGCCATGCTATTATTACTTAATATTCATATTTCATATAGCGCGAAGGCATAGTCTTCTTTTTTTCTCTCAAATCAAATAAAAAACTCATTGGCGCCAAGCGTGAGGGAATGCTAGACGTTTGGTAATTTCTCCTCCGACCAGAATAAAGGATCCCATTGAAGCGGCTAATCCCATGCATATTGTCTGTATATCTGGTCGCACAAATTGCATAGTATCATAAATAGCTACTCCGGGTATTACCCACCCGCCGGGAGAGTTTATAAACAAATACAGATCTTTGGTATCATCCTCTATACTCAGATATACCATAAGACCAATAAGTTGATTTGAGATCTCGCTATCGACCCCTTGGCCTAAAAAAAGTAATCTTTCTCGATAAAGTCGGTTGATTGGGATAAAGTTGTATCCCTTAGAAACCGTACATGCACCTTTTGATGCATACGGTTCAACAAAAATCACGAAAAAAAAAAAAGAATCAATGTGTAGATGTAGATTATAGCGCTTTCTTTTTTTTCATAACAGGCTTTTAACTTATAGGTGCTTTTCTTTCATTTTTCAAGAAAGATGGGTTTTGGCCTGTTTTGTTTATCTATAAAAAAAATTACTAAACTTATCTAACTAACTTCTCATTGATGTATTGTTTCATCGAGATACAATCTAAATCGCGATGTAATTTTCTTGTTCCTGAATGGGCTTCTTCAATTTTTTTAGGTTTATGCTCTACTCCGAGTAAAGATCCGCCCGATTTGGATTTGCACATATAGGACAAATGCCCCAATACCGCGTCCTTTTGCTACGACTTCCTTTTTTTTTTTTCAATTTATTTCATGTCTTTCAACAAATATTCACCGCATTCATCATATTACTCGATTGATTTATAGTTTGAGATCACTTCTATATTATTCTATATTATAAATATATAAATAAATAGAATATGATATAACATAGTAAATATATTTATTACCAATTGGTTTTTTTCTAAACGGAGCCTGGATACTTCGTTTTATTGGCCTAACCAAACCAACCATAAATTATTCTAATTGATAATATTAATCTGTATACCCTCCCGAAAAAATAGATCTAATTGCACTTCACGCTCCAAATTTTTGATAATTCAATCAATCTTTCTTGGGCGAAAGGGAGGATATCTCGATCGGGGAAGAGAACGGGGAAATACCGTATGACCCAACATATCTGACAAGTCGCACTATACGTCAATCCACAATGCATCTTCCTCTCCGGGACTTCGAAAAGGTACTCTTGGAACACCAATAGGCATTAAATAAAAGAAAAATTCAGTACTATATCTCACTTTGATGTGAAAGCGTAACAATGGGTTTATTGTGCTAATAATATTGGCCTTTATCATATTTTATTAATCATATTTATCATATTTTATTAATCATATTTTATTATCATAATTTATCCATAGATTGACTAAGTTCATAAAAAAGAAGACAAAATGAATAAAGGAAAATTCTTACAAATAAGTCCTTTGAATGATGAACAAATATATATATGCATTCACTCATATAAAATGGTATCAGCTCCCCTACCATTGCGTATTGGTACTTATCGGGTGTAGAATAGATCTGCTTCTTTTTGTTCCTACGAACAAAATAGTTTCATTATTACTAAAAGTAATTATTACGAAAAGAATTAAACAAATATTAATCCTTTACCCAAGATAATCCACTAAAACTAAAAAGAGGGTCCACAGCATAGTTTTTTCCAATGCAATAAAGTTACATTGTGTCTATTTTTCGTTGATAAAGGGGTATTTCCATGGGTTTGCCTTGGTATCGTGTTCATACCGTCGTATTGAATGATCCCGGTCGTTTGATTTCTGTCCATATAATGCATACAGCTCTGGTTGCTGGTTGGGCCGGCTCGATGGCTCTATACGAATTAGCAGTTTTTGATCCTTCTGATCCTGTTCTTGATCCAATGTGGAGACAGGGTATGTTCGTTATACCCTTCATGACTCGTTTAGGAATAACCAATTCATGGGGCGGTTGGAGTATCACGGGGGGGACTGTAACGAATCCGGGTATTTGGAGTTACGAAGGTGTGGCCGGGGCACATATTGTGTTTTCTGGATTGTGCTTTTTGGCAGCTATCTGGCACTGGGTCTATTGGGATCTAGAAATATTTACTGATGAACGTACAGGCAAACCCTCTTTGGATTTGCCTAAGATCTTTGGAATTCATTTATTTCTATCGGGGGTGGCTTGCTTTGGTTTTGGTGCATTTCATGTAACAGGATTGTATGGTCCTGGAATATGGGTGTCCGATCCTTATGGACTAACCGGAAGGGTACAATCCGTAAATCCAGCGTGGGGTGTGGAGGGTTTTGATCCTTTTGTTCCGGGAGGAATAGCCTCTCATCATATTGCAGCAGGAACCTTGGGCATATTGGCGGGTCTATTCCATCTTAGTGTCCGCCCACCTCAACGCCTATACAAAGGATTACGTATGGGAAATATTGAAACCGTCCTTTCCAGTAGTATTGCTGCTGTCTTTTTTGCAGCTTTTGTAGTTGCTGGAACTATGTGGTATGGTTCAGCAACTACCCCGATTGAATTATTTGGTCCCACTCGTTATCAATGGGATCAAGGATACTTCCAACAAGAAATATATCGAAGAATTGGTGCTGGGTTAGCTGAAAATCAAAGTTTATCTGAAGCTTGGTCTAAAATCCCTGAAAAACTAGCTTTTTATGATTACATCGGCAATAATCCGGCAAAGGGGGGGTTATTCAGAGCGGGCTCAATGGACAACGGGGATGGAATAGCTGTTGGTTGGTTAGGACATCCTATCTTTAGAGATAAAGAGGGGCGTGAACTTTTTGTACGTCGTATGCCTACTTTTTTTGAAACATTTCCGGTTGTTTTGGTAGACGGAGACGGAATTGTTAGAGCCGATGTTCCTTTTAGAAGGGCAGAATCAAAATATAGTGTCGAACAAGTAGGTGTAACCGTCGAGTTCTATGGCGGCGAACTCAACGGAGTCAGTTATAGTGATCCCGCTACTGTGAAAAAATATGCTAGACGTGCTCAATTGGGTGAAATTTTTGAATTAGATCGTGCTACTTTGAAATCTGATGGTGTTTTTCGTAGCAGTCCAAGGGGTTGGTTTACTTTTGGGCATGTTTCGTTTGCTTTGCTCTTCTTCTTCGGACACATTTGGCATGGTGCTAGAACCTTGTTTAGAGATGTTTTTGCTGGTATTGATCCAGATTTAGATGCTCAAGTGGAATTTGGAGCATTCCAAAAACTTGGAGATCCAACTACAAGAAGACAAGTAGTCTGATACAATATTGCTTTGTTACTTTTCGTTTTTATTTTCTTTTTGTGATTTGATATAGGGTACCGGATAAATCTTGATTTGAATCACTGCCCTTTCTTTGACTCTTGTTCTTTATTTATCCGGGAGACGATCCCAAATAAACAGGTATGGAAGCTATAATTGTAAACCACGATCGAATCTATGGAAGCATTGGTTTATACATTCCTTTTAGTCTCAACTCTAGGAATAATTTTTTTCGCTATCTTTTTTCGAGAACCACCTAAAGTTCCAACTAAAAAGGTGAAATGATTTTTCATTATTTCAATTGAAAGTAACGATCCTCCCAATATTGGGAGGATCGTTACTTCAACTAGTCCCCGTGTTCCTCGAATGGATCTCTTAGTTGTTGAGAGGGTTGCCCAAAAGCAGTATATAAGGCATACCCAGTAAAACTTACAAGTAAACCAGATAAAAAGATGGCAACTAGGGTTGCTGTTTCCATTATTATATAGTTTTAAGACATTATATAGTTTTAAGACCGCAATGGATCTATTATAAGATCATTTATTTACAATGGAATGGTATACAAAGTCAACAGATCTTACTGAATATAAAATATTATGGCTACACAAACCGTTGAGGGTGGTTCTAGATCTGGCCGCCCAAAACGAACTAATGCAGGGAGTTTATTGAAACCATTGAATTCAGAATATGGTAAAGTAGCTCCTGGGTGGGGAACTACTCCTTTGATGGGTCTCGCAATGGCTCTATTTGCGATATTCCTATCTATTATTTTGGAGATTTATAATTCTTCCATTTTACTGGATGGAATTTCAATGAATTAGATTCACAAGAACCATTAACTCGCTTTTTCAACTCAATACAAAGAGAAGCGTTTAGGGTTCTGATTTTTATCTCATTTTATTTTGGTAGTTCGACCGTGGAATTTCTTTGTTTCTGTATTTCCGGAATATGAGTGTGTGACTTGGCATAATTGATCCTATGGATAGTATGGAGAATGGGTCTGTCATCTTGATAGAGATGGTTTTACTTCGTCGGATATTCATTCTAGTATCTGGAGCACGGAATATATGAAATAGATTACAAAGTATTAGAACTATGATTCATACTTAATAGTCAGACCTCGTAGCCGTTTTTTTTTTTCAAAGAGTTATATAATTTTTATTCTTTCAAACTTTCGTTTATGCTTAGTTTGATCAAAGGACAAAGGTTTCTTTGAATTTTTAGTCAGTATATCTATCCATTGAATAAGTGATGATCCACGGGTTCTTACTCAGGGAATTTTGGGACTTAGCTTGAAAGGGTTTTATTGAATCATCGTGGTTCTAGTATGAATCTGAGGTTTTAATCAATTCATAGGGTCTTAACAAGAGAATTCCTATCAATAATAAAGAAAACAGCAGTAAAGACGCATTACACATAAATAATAACAAAGAAAATAGGGAAATAGAAGATTCAAGAGGCCTATAACGATCAATATATAGACGAATGAGCCAACTTGATTTTTTGGCATTATAACCACAAAGAAGAGCTTTCGGATTTTTATTCTTTCGTATCTTCAGAATGAATCATATAATTAAGAAATTTAAAACTTTCTATTACACACATCCGTTAGAACTAGTATTTGGGTGTTTATGTTTGAGCCGTACGAGATGAAATTTTCATATACGGTTCTCAGGGGGGGGTCTCCTTGATTTACCTATCTCAATAAAATCTATGATTGGTTCGAAGAACGTCTTGAAATTCAGGCAATTGCCGATGATATAACTAGTAAATATGTTCCTCCTCACGTCAACATATTTTATTGTCTAGGAGGAATTACGCTTACTTGTTTTTTAGTACAAGTAGCTACAGGGTTTGCTATGACTTTTTATTATCGTCCGACCGTTACAGAGGCTTTTGCTTCTGTTCAATATATAATGACTGAAGCTAATTTTGGTTGGTTAATCCGATCAGTTCATCGATGGTCGGCAAGTATGATGGTCCTAATGATGATCCTGCACGTATTTCGTGTGTATCTCACCGGTGGCTTTAAAAAACCTCGCGAATTAACTTGGGTTACAGGTGTGGTTTTAGGTGTATTGACTGCATCTTTTGGTGTAACTGGTTATTCCTTACCTCGGGACCAAATTGGTTATTGGGCAGTAAAAATTGTAACAGGCGTACCAGACGCTATTCCTGTAATAGGCTCACCCCTGGTAGAGTTATTACGCGGAAGTGCTAGTGTGGGACAATCCACTTTGACTCGTTTTTATAGTTTACACACTTTTGTATTACCTCTTCTTACTGCCGTATTTATGTTAATGCACTTCCCAATGATACGTAAGCAAGGTATTTCTGGTCCTTTATAAAGAATATATATACCATCGATATTTGTAATCAATCATTTATCACTTGGGGTAGGAACAATAGTATTTCATTGCTACAAATATGGATTATTGAAAAGAATAAGACATGTATTGGGATATTTCTCTTCAACTCTACAAAAATGTATTATTTTTTTGACACTCATAGTTGAAGCGAATTTTACGAAGATAAAATGGATTATGGGAGTGTGTGACTTGAACTATTGATCGGGCCTTGCAGATATATGCCCTTATCTATCTGCCGCATTTGAATTCACAACAAAAAAAAATGTGTC